TTAAAAATAAGCTAAATAAAGCTTTTGGGCTCATACCTCAATTATAAAGGAAACTCCTTTTTTTTAAAAATAAAGTGCCTGAAAAAGGATTATTCTGATAGAATAAATTATGTAATTTTTTTACCTTTATTATATTTTATAGAATTAAACTATATCTAATAATTTCAAAAATTATTGTGCATCCTACACTAAAATATAATAATAATGATTTATAATCATTTTTTAGAATTTATCTTATTTTAAATTTATTTTACATATAATTCTAATAAAATATTTTTTTTTTTTACTTTATTTTTTAAAACCTTAATTTCAATCTCAGCTAATTCTTGATTAGGCTGTTGAATTGGATTAAAAATTAATTTATTAAGCTTCATCCCCCTAATTTCAAACCCCAACAATCTTCTTAATTCCGAAGCATCTTTAAAATATTTTCTAACTCAATCTATTGCCTCAATTAATTTTCTGTTTTCTATTATTTTAAGTATATTTTTATTTAATTTTTTTTTTTTTAAAAATTTATTTTCAATTTTAATTAATTCTTCTTTATTAAAAAAAATAGGATCTACCCCATTCCATTTTTGATTCCCCAATATCGTAAAAGGCCTTTCTTGATTAAATTGTTTTATTCTTATAACCTGACAAAAAATTTCACCTATAATTTTACTATCTTATTATTTTAATATAAATTTTATTATAATTATTATAATTATAAAGGCATTAATTGGAACTTTAGGGGGATTTAATCAAACTTCCTTACAAAAATTAAGGGCTTATTCTTCTATTAATAACCTAGGATGAAGGTTATCAGCTTTACTAATTAGAGAAAATTTATGATTAACTTATTTTTCTTTATATTCATTTATAATTAGTATTATATGCTTTTTATTTTACTCCTTAAATATTTTTTATTTAAATCAAATATTCAATTTTAATATTTATTTTTCTATTAAAATTTCAATTATAATTAATTTTCTTTCTTTAGGAGGTTTACCCCCATTTTTAGGATTTTTTCCTAAATGATTAATTATTAATTTTTTAATTTTAAATAAAATTTTTATTATTTCTTTTTTTTTTATTATAATAAGTTTAATTATATTAATTTTTTATATTCGAATTATTTATTCCTCTTTCATATTTTTTTCTTTTAAATTTAAATGATTTAAAATTTATGTTAAAAATAATTTTTTTATTTTAATTAATTTTTTAAGATTTATTTCATTATTAGGAATAATTTTCAGAACTTTATTTTTTTTTTAAGGTTTTAAGTTAAATTAAACTAATAATCTTCAAAATTATTTATAAAGAATATTTCTTTAAGCCTTAGTATTATATACCCCTTAAAATTTGCAATTTTATATCAAATTATGACTATAAGACTTAGTAAAAGAAAAAAAAATTTCGTTAATAAATTTACAATTTATCGCTTACCCTCAGCCATTTTACTTTGCGAAAATGACTTTTTTCTACAAATCATAAAGATATTGGAACTTTATATTTTATTTTTGGAATTTGAGCAGGTATAGTAGGAACATCCCTTAGTTTAATTATTCGTATAGAATTAGGAAATCCTGGATTTTTAATTGGGGATGACCAAATTTATAATACTATTGTTACTGCTCATGCTTTTATTATAATTTTTTTTATAGTTATACCAATTATAATTGGAGGATTTGGAAATTGACTTGTTCCCTTAATACTAGGAGCTCCTGATATAGCATTCCCTCGAATAAATAATATAAGTTTTTGACTCTTACCCCCATCACTAATCTTATTAATTTCAAGTAGATTAGTAGAAAATGGAGCAGGAACTGGATGAACAGTTTATCCCCCACTCTCATCTAATATTGCACATAGAGGTACTTCAGTTGATTTAGCAATTTTTTCTCTCCATCTTGCTGGAATTTCTTCAATCTTAGGAGCTATTAATTTTATTACTACAATTATTAATATACGAATTAATAATATAACTTATGATCAGATACCCCTTTTTGTTTGAGCCGTAGGAATCACAGCTTTACTTCTTTTACTTTCTTTACCTGTATTAGCTGGAGCTATTACTATATTACTAACAGATCGTAATTTAAATACTTCTTTTTTTGACCCAGCAGGAGGAGGAGATCCTATTCTTTATCAACATTTATTTTGATTTTTTGGACATCCAGAAGTTTATATTTTAATTCTCCCAGGATTTGGTATAATCTCCCATATTATTTCCCAAGAAAGAGGAAAAAAAGAAACTTTTGGATGTTTAGGAATAATTTACGCTATATTAGCAATTGGTTTATTAGGATTTATTGTTTGAGCCCATCATATATTTACAGTTGGAATAGATATTGACACTCGAGCTTACTTCACATCAGCTACTATAATTATTGCTGTACCCACAGGAATTAAAATTTTTAGTTGACTTGCAACTTTACATGGAACTCAAATTAACTATAGTCCTTCTATACTTTGAAGCTTAGGATTTATTTTTTTATTTACAGTTGGAGGATTAACAGGAGTAATTTTAGCTAACTCTTCAATTGATATTGCACTTCATGATACTTATTATGTTGTAGCACATTTTCATTATGTATTATCTATAGGAGCTGTATTTGCTATTTTTGGAGGATTTATTCATTGATATCCTCTTTTTACCGGTTTAATTCTTAACCCTTATCTTTTAAAAATTCAATTTATTTCCATATTTATTGGAGTTAATTTAACTTTTTTTCCTCAACATTTTTTAGGCTTAGCAGGAATACCTCGTCGCTATTCTGATTATCCTGATAGATTCCTTTCTTGAAATATCATTTCTTCTTTAGGATCGTATATTTCTTTATTTTCAATAATAATAATAATTATTATTATTTGAGAATCTATAATTTATCAACGTATTATTTTATTTCCTATAAATATACCTTCTTCTATTGAGTGATATCAAAATTTACCTCCAGCAGAACATTCATATAATGAACTCCCTATTATAAGTAATTTCTATTATGACAGATTACATGTAATGGATTTAAACCCCATTTATAAAGGATTATCCTTTTTTTAGAAATGGCAACATGATCAAATTTAAATTTTCAAAATAGAGCCTCCCCTCTTATAGAACAAATTATCTTTTTCCATGATCATACTTTAATTATTTTAATTATAATTACTATTTTAGTTTCTTATTTTATATTAAGTTTATTTTTTAATAAATATATTAATCGATTTTTACTTGAAAGTCAAATAATTGAATTAATTTGAACAATTCTTCCTGCAATTACTTTAATTTTTATTGCTTTACCTTCATTACGATTACTTTATCTTTTAGATGAAATTAACAATCCTTTAATTACATTAAAATCTATTGGCCATCAATGATATTGAAGTTATGAATATTCTGATTTTAATAATATTGAATTTGATTCTTATATATCTCAATATAATAATGATAATAAAAATAATTTCCGCCTTCTTGATGTTGATAATCGTATTATTTTACCTATAAATAACCAAATTCGAGTTTTAATCACAGCTACAGATGTAATTCACTCTTGAACTATTCCTTCTTTAGGAGTAAAAGTAGATGCCAATCCTGGACGTCTTAATCAATCTAGATTTTTTATTAATCGTCCAGGTATCTTTTATGGTCAATGTTCTGAAATTTGTGGAGCTAATCATAGTTTTATACCTATTTTAGTTGAAAGAGTTCCAATTAAAAATTTTATTAATTGAATTAATAATTATTCATCATTAGATGACTGAAAGCAAGTATTGGTCTCTTAAACCACTTTATAGTAATTTAGCAACTACTTCTAATGAAACCCTATTTTAAAGAATTAGTTAAACTATAACATAAATATGTCAAATTTAAATTATTACTTTAGTAATATTCTTTTATCCCACAAATAATACCAATTAATTGAATATTATCTTTATTTTTTTTTATTATAATCTTTATTTTATTTAATATTATAAACTACTACATTTTTAACTATACTCAATCTAATTCAACTAAAATAATTATAAAAAAAAATTTTTTACTTTGAAAATGATAAGTAATTTATTTTCAATCTTTGACCCCTCCACTAATATTTTTAATTTACCTTTTAATTGAATTAGAACTTTTATAGGATTAATATTTATTCCTTATTCTTTTTGATTTATCCCTAATCGTTATTTTATAATATGAAATATTATTTCTTTTAAACTTCATAAAGAATTTAAAACTTTATTAGGAGATAATAAAATTAATGGTTCAACTTTTATTTTCATTTCTCTTTTTTTTTTTATTTTATTTAATAATTTATTAGGATTATTTCCCTATATTTTTACTAGAACTAGACATTTAAATTTATCATTAACATTATCACTTACTTTATGATTAAGATTTATAATTTATGGATGAATTAATAATACTCAACATATATTCATTCACTTAATCCAACAAGGAACTCCAACTATCCTTATACCTTTCATAGTTATAATTGAATCTATTAGTAATATTATTCGTCCAGGAACTTTAGCAGTTCGTTTAACTGCAAATATAATTGCAGGTCATTTACTTTTAACTTTATTAGGAAATTCAGGTTTAAATATACCTAATTATTTATTAATTATTTTAATTTTTACTCAAATTTTACTTTTAACTTTAGAATTTGCAGTAGCTATTATTCAATCCTATGTAATTACTATTTTAAGAACTCTTTATTCTAGAGAAGTTAATTAATGACTTCACATCATAATCATCCATACCATTTAGTAGATTATAGTCCTTGACCTTTAACTAGAGCCATTGGAGTTATAACTTTAGTTACAGGTTTAGTAAAATGATTTCATAATTTTAATATAAATTTATTAATTTTAGGATATATTATTATTATTTTATCTAGTTATCAATGATGACGAGATATTTGTCGAGAAGGAACATTTCAAGGTAAACATACTTTTTTAGTTTCAAATGGATTACGTTGAGGAATAATTTTATTTATTGTCTCAGAAATTTTTTTTTTTATTTCTTTTTTCTGAGCTTTTTTCCATAGAAGACTATCCCCTAATATTGAAATTGGAGCAATATGACCACCATTAAATATTACCCCATTTAATCCTTTTCAAATTCCTTTATTAAACACTATTATTTTAATCAGATCTGGAATTACTGTCACATGAGCTCATCATAGATTAATAGAAAATAATTTCACTCAAACATCTCAAAGTTTATTATTAACTATTATATTAGGTATTTACTTTTCTATTCTCCAAGGATATGAATACTTAGAAGCCCCATTTACTATCGCAGATAGAATTTATGGCTCAACTTTTTTCATAGCTACTGGATTCCACGGTCTTCATGTTATTATTGGAACTTTATTTTTAATGACATGTTTTATTCGCCACTTTAATAACCATTTTTCTAATAACCATCATTTTGGATTTGAAGCACCAGCTTGATATTGACATTTTGTAGATGTAGTATGATTATTTCTTTATATTTCTATTTATTGATGAGGATATTAATTATTTATATAATATATTTAGTATATTTGACTTCCAATCAAAAAGTTTAATGAAATTAATATAAATAATTTCTATTTTAACTTTTATATCCTTAATTATCTTTTTAATTTCTAATATTTTTATTTTATTATCATTAATATTATCAAAAAAATCTATTATAGATCGTGAAAAATGTTCTCCATTCGAATGTGGATTTGACCCAAAATCTTTACCCCGAATTTCTTTTTCTTTACATTTTTTTTTAATTACCGTAATTTTTTTAATTTTTGATATTGAAATTGCTTTAATTTTACCTATAATTATTTCATTTAAAATAGTTAATTTCATTACCTGATGAAAAATTAGTTCATTTTTTATTATTGTACTTTTAATTGGACTTTATCATGAATGAAATCAAAATATATTAAATTGATCAATTTAAAGGATTATAGTTTATTAAAACATTTGATTTGCATTCAAAAAATATTGAAAATCAATTTATCTTATAAATAAGAAGCAATATTGCATTTAATTTCGACTTAAAAGATAGAGTATTTACTCCTTATTTAAATTAATTGAAACCAAATAGAGGTATATCACTGTTAATGATAAAATTGAATTTATATTCCAATTGAAATATTTAACAATTAAGCTGCTAACTTAATATTAAGTGATTAAATTCATTTATATTTCTATTTATATAGTTTATTAAAACATTACATTTTCATTGTAAAATTAAAAAAATTTTTTTATAAATATTTAAAGATTTAATAATCTCCTTAATATCTTCAATATTATACTCTTATATATAAGCTATTTAAATAATTTAATATCACTAAAAAAATATAAATTATTATTCATAAAACAAATCTAAATAAATAAATCTTAAAATTATTTATCTGATATATATAATTTATTAAAGAAAAATATTTAATAATTTTATATATGCCTTGACCTCTATATAATTCTCTTCAACCTATATCTACAGTTTTTAATAAATTTTGACCAAAATTTAAATAATAATAATTTAAACCATAAGTAGATAAATTAGGTATAAATCATATTAAAGTTAAAAAAGAACTTAAATTATAAGTCAATAAAACCTTATTTAAAGAATAAAATTTTATATTACTTAATAAAACCCCCATTAATATCCCAATTAATCTAACATAAATCACTATTATTTTTAAATTAATAGGTAAATAAATTATATAAGGGTAAGAAAAAATAAATCATCTTAAAAATCTTCCAGAAACTAATCTTATAAATAATAAAATAAATATACTATTTAATATAATATAATCCTCTTCAAATAAATTATAAATACTAATTAAATTATAATCACCAACTATTAAATACATTAATAAACGAATAGTATAAAATATAGTTAAACCTGTTGAAATATAATATAAATAAAAAATTAAAAAATTTAAATTTCTTATACTAACTATCTCTAAAATCATATCCTTCGAATAAAATCCTGCTAAAAAGGGAATCCCACATAATGCCAAATTTGAAATATTTAAACATAAAGAAGTTAAAGGAATATATAATCTCAATCCACCTATCATACGAATATCTTGATTATCATTTATTAAATGAATAATTTTCCCAGCACATATAAATAATAAAGCTTTAAATATAGCATGAGTTAATAAATGAAAATAAGCCAATTCATAATAACCTATTCTTAAAATTCTTATTATTAAACCTAACTGACTTAATGTAGATAAAGCAATAATTTTTTTTAAATCAAATTCATAATTAGCACAAATTCCAGATATAAATATAGTTAATCCAGAAATCAATAAAAGTAATTTTATAAATATTGTATCTATTAATAAAACATTAAATCGAATTAATAAATAAACTCCAGCAGTAACTAATGTAGAAGAATGAACTAAAGCAGAAACAGGTGTTGGAGCTGCTATAGCAGCAGGTAATCAAGAACTAAAAGGAATTTGAGCACTTTTAGTCATAGCAGCTAAAATAATTATTAATCTAATAATTTTTATAGAATAATCTTTTCCTATAAAATTTATATAAAAAATATAATTTCATCTCCCATAATTTATTATTCAAGCAATTACTATTAAAATTATAACATCCCCAATTCGATTTGAAAGAACAGTTAATATTCCTGCATTATTAGACTTCATATTCTGATAATAAATTACTAAACAATAAGATACTAACCCTAAACCATCTCACCCCAAAATAATTCTAATTATATTAGGACTAATAATTAATAAAATTATAGAAAATACAAATAATAAAACCAAAATAATAAATCGATTTAAATTTAACTCTGAACTCATATATCTTTTTCTATATATAATAACTACAGAAGAAATTAAAGATACAAATATTATAAATATTAAAGAAACTGGATCTAATAAAATAGATATTACAACACTCAAAGAATTAAATGAAATAATTTCCCATTCTAAAAATAACACCATTTCATTTATAATAAAATATATACCTATAAATAAATTAATTAATATAAAAAAAAATAAAAAAAAAAATCTAATAAAACATAAAGAATATTTATTAATGATTTAAAATGAACCTATCATAAATTTGATTCCACAAATCAATATTTTTACTTAAATTATTTAAATAAAATCAAAGTATTCTATATTCAATTTTTAAAACTAATACATTAAGAGGTAACCAATGTAATATTAATATTAAATACTCTCGAGAAACTCCAGAATAAAAACTATATACACTTATATTATATTTTCCATGTTGGGTATAAGAAAATAAATATAAACTATAACCAGCACTAAAAAATGAAATTATAACTAATATAATTATAGTCAATCAAGATCACCCAATTAAACTATTAATTAAACTAATCTCGCCTATTAAATTTAATGAAGGAGGAGCTGCTATATTTGAAGATAATAATAAAAATCATCATAAACTTATTGAAGGTATAAAATTTATTATCCCTTTATTAATAAATAATCTTCGTCTATTTATTCGTTCATAATTAATATTAGATAAACAAAACATTCCAGAAGAACATAAACCATGACTAATTATTAACAAATAAGAACCAATAAACCCTCAATAATTTATTGTTATAATTCCCCCAATAACAATTCTTATATGACAAACAGATGAATAAGCAATTAAAGATTTTATATCAATTTGACAAAAACACTTTAATCTAATGTAAAATCCCCCAATTAATCTAATCACTACTCAAATAAAATTTATTTTTATCCCAATTTTCTGTAAAACAATTATTACTCGTAAAAGTCCATATCCCCCTAATTTTAATATAATAGCTGCTAAAATTATAGAACCAGAAATTGGAGCCTCTACATGAGCTTTTGGTAATCATAAATGAACAAAATATATAGGTATCTTAACTAAAAAAGCTAAAATTATTCTAACATATAAAAAAATATATTCATAATTATAAAATTTTAAGAAATAAATTATTATACAGTTTATATCTCTATAAATATAAAAAATACCTAATAATAAAGGTAAAGAAGCAAATAAAGTATAAAATAAAAGATATAAACCTGCCTGAATTCGTTCAGGTTGATACCCTCAACCAACAATTAATATCAAAGTAGGAATTAATCTCCCCTCAAAAAATAAGTAAAACATAAATAAATTTAAAGATCTAAAAGTCAAATACAATAATATCATTAAAATAATAATATTTACTAAAAAAAAATTTACATAAAATTTTCTTTTTAATAAACTTTCTCTTGCTATTACCATCAAAAATCTAATTCATATTCTTAATAAAATTAAACCATATGAAATTATATCACACCCTATTATATATCTTAAATTACAAAAATTTATATTATTTACATAAAAATTTATAAATATTAAAGTTATTATTATTATTATATTTTGAACCATTCAAAATATATTTTTTTTTAAACATAAAAGAATTAAAAATATTATTATTATTAAAAATTTTATCATTAAATTAAATTAAATCTCTGAAGATAATCATTTCCATGAGTTCGAATTATAGAAACCAAAATTGATAAACCTAAAGCTCCCTCGCAAACAGAAAATACTAAAAAAACTAATAATATATATAATCTATAATCAATTATTCTTAAATATAAAACTAAAAGAAAAAAAATTCTTAAAACAATAAATTCTAAACTTATTAAAACAATTAATAAATGTTTATGTTTTCTTACAAAAATTATATTCCCAAATATAAATATTAAAAATACAATTACCCATATATTTATTATTATCATTAGTTTTTATAATTTAATTAAAATATTGGTCTTGTAAATCAAAAATAAGAACTTTCTTTAAAAACTTCAAAGAAAAAGAAATTCTTTATCTATAATCTCCAAAATTATAATTTTTTTTTTAAACTATTCTTTGAGATCATTAAAATATTTACTTCTTTATTAACAATTTTTTTAACTATTTTTATATTTTTCATCAATCATCCTATTTCCATAGGATTATTAATTCTTATACAAACTTTATTAATTTGTATTTTATCAGGTATATTAATTAATTCATACTGATTTTCTTATATTTTATTTTTAGTTTTTCTAGGAGGTCTATTAGTACTATTTATTTATGTATCAAGAATTGCATCTAATGAAATCATAAAAATTTATTTTTTCAATAAAATTATATTAATTTTTATAATTTTTTCTGTATTAATTTTATCTTCTTTACTTATTGATAACCTAAATTGATTAAATTTTTCATTTAATGAAGATATAATTAATTTTTTTAATATATTTATATTCTCATTTAATGAAAATAATATTAGATTATTTAAACTATATAATAAACAAACTTATTTTATAATAATTATAATAATTATTTATTTATTTATTACTTTAATTGCAGTAGTAAAAATTACTAATATTTTTTTTGGACCTCTTCGATCTTTTAACTAATGATAAATTTTTATAAACCTATTCGAAAAACCCATCCTATTTTTAAAATTATTAATAGATCCCTAATTGATTTACCTACCCCATTAAATATTTCATCTTGATGAAATTTCGGATCTTTATTAGCTTTATGTTTAATTATTCAAATTTTAACTGGATTATTTTTAACTATATACTATACAGCTAATGTTGAAATAGCATTTTATAGAATTAACTATATTTGTCGAAATGTAAATTATGGATGATTAATTCGAACTCTTCATGCTAATGGAGCTTCTTTTTTTTTTATTTGTATTTATTTTCATATTGGCCGAGGAATTTATTACGAATCATTTAATCTTTTTTATACATGAATAATTGGAGTAATTATTTTATTTTTATTAATGGCTACAGCTTTTATAGGATATGTTTTACCTTGAGGTCAAATGTCTTTTTGAGGAGCTACAGTAATTACTAACCTTTTATCTGCAATTCCCTACTTAGGGACATTACTTGTAAATTGAATTTGAGGGGGATTTGCAGTAGATAATGCTACTCTTACTCGATTTTACACTTTTCATTTTTTATTACCTTTTATTATTTTAATAATAACTATAATTCATTTATTATTCTTACATCAAACTGGATCTAATAATCCATTAGGAATTAATAGTAACTTAAATAAAATTCCTTTCCATCCATTTTTTACATTTAAAGATCTAATTGGATTTATCATTTTAATTATAATTTTAACTCTTTTAACCTTAATTAACCCATATTTATTAGGGGACCCAGATAATTTCATTCCAGCTAATCCTTTAGTTACACCTATTCATATTCAACCCGAATGATATTTTTTATTTGCTTATGCTATTCTTCGATCAATCCCAAATAAACTAGGAGGTGTAATTGCTTTAGTAATGTCAATTTTAATTATTATAATTCTACCTTTTACTTTTAATAAAAAAATTCAAGGAATACAATTTTACCCATTTAATCAAATTCTATTTTGACTTTTAATTACAACTATTATTTTATTAACTTGAATTGGGGCCCGACCCGTCGAAAATTTATATGTAATTACTAGCCAACTTTTAACTTTATTTTACTTTTCTTATTTTATTATTAATCCTATTCTAAATAAATTTTGAGATAAACTAATTTTTAATAATTAATTAATTTTAATTAATGAGCTTGTTTAAAGCATTTGTTTTGAAAACTTAAGAAAGAATTATTATTCTATTAATTTATACTAAATTTATTTTATTAATTTATAATTATTTTTAGACCTACAAAAAATAATAAATAATTTAAAGAAATAGGTAAATATCTTTTTCAACATAAATATATTAATTTATCATATCGATATCGAGGTAACGTCCCCCGAATTCAAATAAAAATAAAAGAAATTATAATCACTTTTAAATAAAATATTAATCTTAAATCATATCCCCCTATATGTAAAATAACAAATAATATTCTCATAAATAAAATTCTTGAATATTCAGCTAAAAAAATTAATGCAAATCCTCCTCTACTATATTCTGTATTAAATCCAGAAACTAGCTCTCTCTCTCCTTCAGCAAAATCAAAAGGTGTACGATTAACTTCCGCTATTAAAGAAGATAAAAAACATAATCTTAAAGGAAATATCAAAAAAATAAATCAAATTAATATCTGGTATTCAAAAAATTTTATCAAATTAAAATCCAAAACTAAAATAATTCTAGATAATATAATTAAAATTAAACTAACTTCATAAGAAATAGTCTGAGCAACCCCTCGCAAACCTCCTAATAATGAATATCTTGTATTAGAAGATCAACCAGCAATTATAACTGTATAAACCCCCAAACTTATACAACATAAAAAAAATAAAACACCTAAATTAAATCTGATTATATTAAAATAATAAGGAACAACTATTCATATTATTAAAGATAACATAAATCTTAAAACAGGAGAAAAATAATAAAAAATATAATTTGATCTATTTAAATAAACTTGTTCTTTAGAAAATAACTTAATAGCATCAGAAAAAGGTTGTAATAAACCTATAAATCCAACTTTATTAGGACCTTTTCGAATTTGAATATACCCCAAAACTTTACGTTCCAATAAAACTAAAAAAGCAACCCCAATTAAAACCCCAATTAATAAAATTAATACCCCAATTATTATTCTTAATAAATCTATTTTTATCATTTACTATCTATATAATTAATTATATATTTATGACTTCTAAAACCATTACATTTTTCTGCCAAAATAGCAAATATAATTAATAATATTCCTTAATTTAAAATTATTTTAAATATTTGATCCTTTCGTACTAAAATATTTTATTTAATTAAAGATAGAAACCAACCTGGCTTACACCGGTTTGAACTCAGATCATGTAAGATTTTAATGATCGAACAGATCAAAAATTTTAAACTTTTGCATTTAAATTTTATCTTAATCCAACATCGAGGTCGCAAACTTTTTTTTTTATGTGAACTAAAAAAAAATATTACGCTGTTATCCCTAAGGTAATTTTTTCTTATAATCATTAATTATGGATCATTTGTTCATATATTTATGTTAATAATTTAAAAAAAGTTTTTTTAATTTTTCTATCACCCCAATAAAATATTAAATTCATTTTTAATTTTTATTTATATAAATAATTATAAAATAATTTAATATAAAACTCTATAGGGTCTTCTCGTCTTTTAAAATTATTTTAGCTTTTTAACTAAAAAATAAATTTTTAATTTTAAATAAGAGACAGTTTATATTTCATCAAATCCTTCATACAAGTTTCCAATTAAAAAACTAATGATTATGCTACCTTTGTACAGTCAATATACTGCAGCCCTTTAATTTAAATCAGTGGGCAGATTAGACTTTAAATTATTATCAAAAAGACATGTTTTTGATAAACAAGTGAATATAAATTTTTGCCGAATTCCTTTTATTTAATTTAATAATTTTTTATCTTTTTTCCTTTTATTATACTAATTTTAACATTATTTTTAATTTAATTTTATTATAAATTATTATTTCATATAAAATTAAATTTTTTTATATTAAATTTTATTTTACCTATAAAATTTTTTATAATAAACTATAATTTCTAAACAATATAAATTTTAAAAATTTTAATTTTTTTTATTTATTATAATTTTTTAATTTAAAGCTTATCCCCTAAAATATTAAATTTAAATTTTTATTAATTTTAAATATATTATAAAATTATTTAAATTTAAAATTAAATTTTTTTCTGAAATAACTAGATATATTTAAAAACGATTAACATTTCATTTCCAATTAATTATTTAAAATAATTATACTACATTAACTTCCTTAATTAATTAATTCTTTTAAATTCGAGATTTTTTTATAAAAAAAAAATTTTTTTATTAAACTCTGATACACAAGATACAATAAATTAAATTTTCCTTTAATTTAATTAATTTTTATATATTTCAAATTTCTTTTACAATACTTACTTCCCTATAAAAATTTAAATTTTTTCTATTAAAAATACTTTAACCCCCATTATTTATTTTTAACTTTAAAATTTATTTTATTATTTCTTAATTATTAATTTTCCCCCTCAAATTAATTAATTTTTAATTTCTTTTCAATGTAAATGAAATACTTTTACAAGCTCTAATTTGTTCATTCTAGAAACACTTTCCAGTACCTCTACTTTGTTACGACTTATTCCAATTTTAAAATGAAAGTGACGGGCAATATGTACATATTTCAATTTTTAATCATTTTACTAAATTAAATAAAATTACATTTAAATCCACCTTCAAATTAATCTTACAACTATAATTATTCATCTAAATTATTTTATTGTAATCCATCATATTCTTAATTATATTCTACATCTTGATCTGAATTAATTTTTTATTATTAATTTTTAAATATTATTTTTATTATAAAATATTTTTTTAACAACGATATATAAAATTTTAAATTAAGTAAATTTATTCGTGGATTATCAATTATTAAACAGATTCCTCTAAATGAACTAAAATACCGCCATATTATTTAAGTTTCAATATTTATTATTTACTATTTTAGCATTATCAATTAAATTTTAAATAATAGGGTATCTAATCCTAGTTTATTTTTAAATTTATTAAATCATAAAATTTATATAAAATTTAACTAAATTAAAATTTTACCTAATAATTTAATATTTACTTTAAATTTATTTTATTTATTATAAACTGAAATAATTTAATTTAACTTTTGTATAACCGCAACTGCTGGCACAAAATTAGTTATTAATTTTTATATTACTAAATCTTAATTTCTTAAATTTTTAATTTTAATTACTATAAAAATCTATTAATATTATTAAAATAATTAAAATTTAATACTAAAATTTATATGTAAAATAAATTTAAAATAAATTTAATAAAACATAAAAATTTTATTTATTATCATTATTTTACACATAGATTTTTTTTTTTTTTTTTTTATATTAAATATTTAATATCATTTATTAAACATTTAATATTTTCTCTCTCATTTTTTTCATAATATTCATATTAAAAACAAAATTGGATATAAATCAATTATAATTCTTTTAGATAGAAAAATATTATAATAATTAATTTTAATTAGGTAAAAATTAAAAATTTATTTATATTTATAATTTATTACATATATATATATATATATAAATATTAATATATTAAATATTTAATATAAAAAATTTTTTTTTTTAAACCGTTTGTAATATTTTTTCTAATAATTATAAATAAAAATAT